CGTCTATCAAAAAAATAATTTAGTTTAGCTAATCTTCTTACATTACTAATTAAAGATATTCTATAAAAAGAATCTATGTAACCACGATTATATGACCAATCATATATGACATTTATTATTTTATCTGTTTTGTTAGGAACATTTTTTGAAAATAAATTTAGTAAGTTGAAATTTTGTAAAGATGAATAAACAGGCATATAGAAAAAAGACGCTATAAATATTCCGAAAAAAGCTATACTGACCGAAAAAGTTGTATTTGTGACAAATTCATACCAATTCCCAGAATTATTTGAATTTGGATGTAAACGGTCTTCTATAGACGGAATTAACAATTTGGATAATATATCCAAATCTAGTCCTTCTTGATTGAAAGAAATTCCTATAACCCCAATAAACAAAGTAAATAGGACTAATACAAGCATAGAAAATAACATAGTATTTTCCGATTCATAGGGATAGGAAAAAGGGGTGTTGTTAGTTTCAAAATAGGTAATATCAATAAAAGGCCATGTTATGTTTTTTATATTTCTATCAATTCGATATGAATGTGTCTTCTTCCGAAAAAAGGAAGCCCTCCCATTATTATTCATTGTTAATAAAGATAATAAGTGCATTTTTTTTTTCACTTCTTTTTCTTTACCCCATAAAGATATTGAATGGAATGAGCTATTTTTTTTTCCATTGTAATTTTTAAAATTAACATTTAAATATCCTTCAAAAACAAGTAAATAGATCCGAAACATATAAAAAGCGGTTAATCCTGCTGTGGAATAAGCTGTTATTGCGAAAATTGGTGAATACAACCAACTATCATTAAGAATTTCATCTTTGGACCAAAAACAGGCAAAGGGTGGAATACCACAAAGAGAAAGTGTACCCACTAAAAAAGCAGTTTTTGTAATTGGCACATGTTTTGTTAAACCGCCCATAAGAACCATATTTTGACTTTTATCTGGAGAATATCCAACAATAGTTTCCATTGAATGAATAATGGATCCGGATCCTAAAAACAATAATGCTTTTGAATAAGCATGAGTAATCAAATGAAATAAAGCGGCTCGATAAGAGCCCATACCTAGAGCTAACATCATATAACCCAATTGAGACATTGTAGAATAGGCCAAACTTCTCTTAATATCCTTTTGAGCAAGAGCTAAAGTAGCTCCTAATACTACTGTTATTATCCCTATGAAAGCTATTCCATTCATTATGGAAGGTATAACTATGAAAAGAGGAAGAAGCCGGGCTACAAGAAAAATTCCCGCCGCTACCATAGTAGCAGCATGGATAAGAGCAGAAATAGGGGTAGGCCCTTCCATAGCATCCGGTAACCATACATGAAGGGGGAATTGGGCGGATTTAGCAACGGAACCGCCAAATAACAGGAAGGCACACAAAGTAACTAATAAAAAATTAACCTCATTATTATAAATTAAGTTATTGAATATTTCAAACAAATCCCGAAATTCCAAACTACCCGTTATCCAATAAAGACCTAAAATTCCCAATAATAAACAAAAATCCCCTACCCGATTAGTTACAAACGCTTTTTGACAAGCATTTGCCGCAATAGGGCGTGTGAACCAAAAACCTATTAATAGATAAGAACACATTCCAACCAATTCCCAAAAAATATAAATTTGTATCAAATTTGAACTAGTAACCAATCCCAACATTGAAGTATTAAAAAAACTCATATAAGCAAAAAATCTCAAATATCCTTCATCATGAGACATATAATTGTCACTATAAATAAGAACCAGAATTCCAACAGTAGTGATTAATATTGACATAATAGAGGTAAGTGAATCGATCAAGTAGCCAAACTCTAAAGAAAGATCATTATTTATAGTCCAAGACCATACATATTGATAGATGGAACTGTTATTGATTTGATGAATAGACAGATCCACCGAAAAAATCATAACTATACTTAATAATAAAACACTAGGAAAAGCCCACATACGGCGAATCTTTTTTGTTGCCGTAGGAAAAAGGAGAAGTCCCGCTCCTATTAACATAGGAACTGGAAGTGGAATGAAAGGTATGATCCATGAATATTGATGTGTATATTCCATACAAAAAAAAATAAAAAAAAATTCTTAATTCTTAATGAGTTTTGTTTCTTATTCTCCAATTTTATCTCTTTTGAGAGGGTTCAGTTAATAAAAAAATTAAGATTAAGATGGAAATATAATTTTCTATTGTTAATTATTCTGAATTTTTGTCCAATATTTCCAATAGTTCAAAGTACGAAGTGAAAATGGATCAAATGATATGACCAAATTACTAGTGAAAAATAAACTCTTTTTTTTTTTCTTTTTTTTTTAATAAAAATTATTAATTATTATTATACAATAATTTATATACAGAGAGTGAGGATAAATAATTACACCAAAACTCAAAACATTAGTTTATTTTGATATGAATCATAAAAAACAATCCATATGACTCAAAAAAATTATTATTTTTTTGAGTTTTTGATTCCGAATCATTAATTCGTTTTGGCACTAATTGATTATTTTCCATTCCAATAAAGAGACATCTATCTTTGGAAAAAGTTTGTAAAAAAGGTTATGATATTCAACAGTTTACTTTAGATAGAAAAAAGGAATTAAGATACATGATTTTTAAAAATCATGTATCTTTTAAACGACCAAGTAAGCAGGATAAAGATAAGGGTTGGGTTCTTAAACTTTTTCGATATTATTTTATTCCATGTATAAATACAATACGACGAAAATAGACCAAGATTCAAAAGGATAGTTTTTTTTTGTAAGAATTACATAAAAGATTATTAGGAACAAAAAAAGACTGTGTGATTTTTACATATCCACATTTTTGAAAGAGTAGAATAGTCTAATTTAGAAAAACAAATAGATAAGATAGATATATGGCTAATTAAAGAACAATTCATTTTGAACAATAGATGTCTTTCACATCCAACTATAGCAATGAATAAACTAGTATATTGAATGGCAGCTCCAAAAAAACGCACTTCTATATCAAAAAAAAGGATTCGGAAAACGATTTGGAAGGAGAAGGGATATTGGGCAGCATTGAAAGCTTTTTCGTTAGCGAAATCTCTTTCTACGGGGAACTCAAAAAGTTTTTTTGTGCAACAAATACAAACATTGGAATAATCTGAATTAGCTGGACTCAAAGAATAGTCTAATTTCAAAGAAGAGTTTCGTATATATATATATTGAAATCTTTTTATGATTATTGGTTTTTTGCTCTTTTATATTTCTATTATTTCTAGTTTTTTTTTAGTTTATATATTTTATAGATATTTTTATACAAACTAATAAGATATAAGTAAGAATTTCTATTTGCTAATGTTTTGAACTGTTCAATATAAAATTGACCCTATTTTGGAATTGGCTTTTTTTTTTTATTTTTTAATTAAAATTCTTTAATTTTCTGTTTCTCAAATGCAATATTTGTTTACTAAATTGAATATTTAGTAAACAAATATTGCATTTGAATCGACTCTTTCAATCTCGACGATTGACTAAAAATCGGTTATTATGATTTCGAGCAAGCCGCTATGGTGAAATCGGTAGACACGCTGCTCTTAGGAAGCAGTGCTAGAGCATCTCGGTTCGAGTCCGAGTAGCGGCATGGCATCTTATTTTCTAAAAGAGTAAGTCCTATAATGAATTCAATTCACGATTTCCATTCATATAATTAGGAGATCCTTTTTTTTTATTCATTTTTTTATATGATATTTTCAACTTTAGAGCATATATTAACTCATATATCGTTTTCAGTCGTATCAATTGTAATTGCAATTCGTTTGATAACCTTATTAGTCAATGAAATCGTAGTACTATACGATTCGTCCGAAAAGGGCATGATAGTAACTTTTTTCTGTATAACAGGATTATTAGTTACTCGTTGGATTCTTTCGGGACATTTACCATTAAGTGATTTATATGAATCAATAATCTTTCTTTCATGGGGTTTTTCCATTTTTCATATAGTTCCGGTTTTTGGTTTTAAAAAGCTTAAAAACTATTTAAGCACAATAATCGCACCAAGTGTTATTTTTACTCAAGGCTTTGCTACTTCGGGGCTTTTAACCGAAATGCATGAATCCGCAATATTAGTACCCGCTCTACAATCGCATTGGTTAATGATGCACGTAAGTATGATGGTATTGGGCTATGCAGCTCTTTTATGTGGATCATTATTATCAGTAGCTCTTTTAGTCATTACATTTCGAAAAGTAATAATAAGAAATATTGGTAAGAACAAGAATTTTTTTTTTAATGAGTCATTTTCTTTTGCTGAGATCAAATACATGAACGAAAGAAACAATGTTTTACGAAACACTTCTTTTCCTTCTTATAGAAATTATTACAGGTCTCAATTTATTCAACAATTGGATCGTTGGAGTTATCGTATTATTAGTCTAGGTTTTATCTTTTTAACCATAGGTATTCTTTCGGGAGCAGTATGGGCTAATGAGGCCTGGGGATCATATTGGAATTGGGATCCAAAGGAAACTTGGGCGTTTATTACTTGGACCATATTTGCGATTTATTTACATACTAGAAAAAATAAAAAATTGGAAGGTGTAAATTCTTCAATAGTGGCCTCTATGGGCTTTCTTATAATTTGGATATGTTATTTTGGGATCAATCTATTAGGAATAGGACTACATAGTTATGGTTCATTTACATCTAATTGAATTAAAGTGAATAAAGGGCCTGATAAATACAAACATATTAAGCATATATATAATATATAAGAAAGTATAAGAAAACTTCGCATAAACCGTCGAGAACCCTTTAAATCAAGTAATGTAGTGATTCAAGGGGTTCTCACAAACACCAAACATATCCGGTTACAATTCCAATTCATTTTTTTTTAAGAGAAGAAAAAAGATTTTTTTTCATTGTACAATGAACACTATTAAAAAAAAAATAGGATTTATTGCTCTTTTTTTTTTTAGTCATTTATTCATGAAAACTATCTATAAAAAATTAGATAGA